TTAAAAATAAGCTAAATTAAGCTTTTGGGCTCATACCTCAAATATAAAGAATACTCTTTTTTTTAAAAATAAAGTGCCTGATTAAAGGATTATTCTGATAGAATAAATTAAGTAGAATTTCTACCTTTATTATATTTTATAGAATCAAACTATATCTAATAACATCAAAAATTATTGTGCATCTTACACTAAAATATAATTTTTATAATAAAGAATTTATATTTCTTAAAAATACTTTTTAAATATTATTTTTTATTTATTTTATCAATAATTCAAATAAAATATTTTTTTTATTTATTTTAATTTTTAGAACTTTAATTTCTATTTCTTCAAATTCTTGATTTGGTTGTTGAATTGGATTAGAAATTAATTTATTAAGTTTTATCCCCCTTATCTCTAACTCAAATAATTTAATATCTGTAGAAACATCACTTAAATATTTTTTAATTCAATCTTTAGCTTCAATTAATTTTTTATTTTTAATTTTATTAAAAATTAGATTAATAAAAAATTTTGAAATAAATAATATTTCCATTATAATAAATTCTTCAATATTAATAAAAATAGGATCAGCCCCCTTCCATTTTTGATTTCCTAATATTACTGAAGGACTTTCATGAATAAATAATTTTATTTTAATAACCTGACAAAAAATTTCCCCCATAATTTTATTGTCATATTATTTTAATAAAAATTTTTTAATTATTATAATTATTATAAATTTATTTATTGGAGCTATTGGAGGTCTTAATCAAACCTCTTTACGAAAATTATTAGCTTTTTCTTCTATCAATAATTTAGGTTGAATAACTTTCTCAATTATAATTAGTGAAAATTTATGATTATTTTATTTTATTATTTACTCTTTTATAATTTTAATAATAATTTTTTTATTTTTTATAATAAATGTATTTTTTATTAATCAATTATTTATTAATAATATAAATTTTTATATTAAATTAGATTTATTAATTAATTTTTTATCCTTAGGAGGTTTACCACCTTTTTTAGGATTTATACCTAAATGAATTATTATTAATTTTTTAATAATTAATAAATTTTATTTTTTAACTTTTATTTTTGTAATAACAAGATTAATTATTATTTATTATTATATTCAAATTATTTATTCATCTTTTATATTTAATTATTTTAAAATAAAATGAATAAATTTTTTTATTAAAAATAATTTTATTTTATTAATTAATTTATTTTCTTTTATTTCTATTATAAGAATAATTTTAAGAACTTTTATTTTTCTTTAACCTTCATATAATAATAAGGTTTTAAGTTAAAAATTAAACTAATAATCTTCAAAATTATTTATAAAGAAATAATCTTTAAGCCTTAATATTTATATAATATTCCTTAAAATTTGCAATTTTATATCATTTTTGACTATAAAGCTAATAAAAGAGAATTTTTCTCATAAATAAATTTACAATTTACCGCTTATAATTCAGCCATTTTATTATTTGCGAAAATGAATTTATTCTACAAATCATAAAGATATTGGAACATTATATTTTATTTTTGGTATTTGATCTGGAATAGTAGGAACATCTCTTAGTTTATTAATTCGAGCTGAATTAGGAAATCCAGGATCATTAATTGGAGATGATCAAATTTATAATACTATTGTAACCGCCCATGCTTTCATTATAATTTTTTTTATAGTTATACCTATTATAATTGGAGGATTTGGAAATTGATTAGTACCTCTTATATTAGGAGCCCCCGATATAGCATTTCCACGAATAAATAATATAAGATTTTGACTTCTACCCCCCTCTCTTATATTATTAATTTCAAGAAGAATTGTTGAAAATGGTGCTGGAACTGGATGAACTGTTTACCCCCCTTTATCTTCTAATATTGCTCATGGGGGAAGATCTGTAGATTTAGCTATTTTTTCCCTACATTTAGCAGGTATTTCATCTATTATAGGAGCTATTAATTTTATCACAACTATAATTAATATACGATTAAATAACATAACATTTGACCAATTACCATTATTTGTTTGAGCAGTTGGAATTACAGCATTTCTTTTATTATTATCTCTACCTGTATTAGCTGGAGCAATTACTATATTACTTACTGATCGTAATCTTAATACATCATTTTTTGATCCTGCAGGAGGAGGAGATCCAATTTTATATCAACATTTATTTTGATTTTTTGGTCATCCCGAAGTTTATATTTTAATTTTACCAGGATTTGGAATAATTTCTCATATTATTTCACAAGAAAGAGGAAAAAAAGAAACTTTCGGTTGTTTAGGAATAATTTATGCTATATTAGCTATTGGATTATTAGGATTTATTGTTTGAGCTCATCATATATTTACAGTAGGTATAGATATTGATACTCGAGCTTATTTTACTTCTGCTACAATAATTATTGCTGTTCCAACAGGAATTAAAATTTTTAGTTGATTAGCTACTTTACATGGAACTCAAATTAATTATAACCCTAATATTCTTTGATGATTAGGATTTGTATTTTTATTTACAGTAGGAGGATTAACAGGAGTAATTTTAGCTAATTCATCAATTGATATTACACTTCATGATACATATTATGTAGTAGCACATTTTCATTATGTTTTATCTATAGGAGCAGTATTTGCTATTATTGGAGGATTTATTCATTGATATCCTTTATTTACAGGACTTTCCCTTAACTCTTATTTCTTAAAAATTCAATTTTTTACTATATTTATTGGAGTAAATATAACTTTTTTCCCTCAACACTTTTTAGGTTTAGCAGGTATACCTCGACGATATTCAGATTATCCAGATTCATTTATTTCATGAAATATAATTTCTTCTTTAGGTTCTTATATTTCTTTATTATCAGTAATAATAATTTTAATTATTATTTGAGAATCCATAATTAATCAACGAATTAATTTATTTTCCCTTAATCTTTCTTCCTCCATTGAATGATATCAAAATTTACCTCCTGCAGAACATTCTTATAATGAACTCCCAATTTTAAGAATTTTCTAATATGACAGATTATATGTAATGGATTTAAACCCCATTTATAAAGGAATTTCCTTTTTTTAGAAATGGCAACATGATCTAACCTTAATCTTCAAAATGGAGCTTCCCCTTTAATAGAACAAATTATCTTTTTTCATGATCATACTTTAATTATTTTAATTATAATTACAATTTTAGTTAGATATTTAATAATTAATTTATTTTTTAATAAATATATTAATCGATATTTATTAGAAAATCAAATAATTGAATTAATTTGAACAATTCTACCAGCATTTACATTAATTTTTATTGCACTACCATCTTTACGATTACTTTATTTATTAGATGAACTTAATAACCCTTTAATTACATTAAAATCAATTGGACATCAATGATACTGAAGATATGAATACTCAGATTTAAATAATATTGAATTTGATTCTTATATAATTCCCTCTAATGAATTAAAAAATAATGAATTTCGATTATTAGATGTAGATAATCGCATTATTTTACCTATAAATAATCAAATTCGTATTTTAGTAACAGCAACAGATGTAATTCACTCATGAACAATTCCATCTTTAGGAGTTAAAGTAGATGCTAACCCTGGCCGTTTAAATCAAACAAATTTTTTTATTAATCGACCAGGAATTTTTTTTGGTCAATGTTCAGAAATTTGTGGAGCTAATCATAGTTTTATACCTATTGTTATTGAAAGTATTTCAATTAAAAATTTTATTAATTGAATTAATAATTATTCTTCATTAGATGACTGAAAGCAAGTATTGGTCTCTTAAACCATTTTATAGTAATTTAGCAACTACTTCTAATGAAAAGAATTAGTTAAATATTATAACTTAAATATGTCAAATTTAAATTATTACAAAGTAATATTCTTTTATTCCTCAAATAATACCAATTAATTGAATTTTTTTCATTTTTATTTTTATTTGTATTTTTTTAATTTTTAACATTAATAATTATTTTTGTTTTAAAAAAAATATTTCTTTTAACAAAAATTTTAATAAAATAAATAAAAAAATTTTTAATTGAAAATGATAACTAACTTATTTTCAATTTTTGATCCATCTACTAATTTATTAAATCTATCCTTAAACTGAATTAGAACAATTTTAGGATTATTTTTTTTACCTTTTAATTTTTGACTTATACCTAACCGACATTTAATTTTATGAAATTTTATTTTAAATAAACTACATAATGAATTTAAAACACTATTAAAAAATAATTATTCTAATGGATCTACTTTTATTTTTATTTCCTTATTTTCTTTTGTTTTATTTAATAATTTTTTAGGATTATTCCCTTATATTTTTACTAGTACTAGTCATTTAACTATTTCATTATCTTTATCTTTACCTTTATGATTAAGATTTATAATATATGGATGAATTAATAATACTCAACATATATTTATTCATATAATCCCCCAAGGAACTCCTTATATTTTAATACCATTTATAGTTTTAATTGAAACCATTAGAAATATTATCCGACCAGGAACCTTAGCTGTTCGATTAACAGCTAATATAATTGCAGGACATTTATTAATAACATTAGTAAGAAGAACAGGACCAAATTTATCTTATTATATAATTATAATTTTATTAATAATTCAAATTTTATTAATAATCTTAGAATCAGCAGTTGCAGTTATCCAATCTTATGTAATTACTATTTTAAGAACTCTTTATTCTAGAGAAGTTAATTAATTAATTAATGAAAATAACTCACAATCACCCATTTCATTTAGTAGATTATAGACCTTGACCTTTCACAGGAGCTACTGGAATTTTAACTTTAATAACAGGTTTAATTAAATGATTTCATAATTTTAATTTTTCTCTTATTATTTTAGGTTATATAATTACATTAATCACTGCTTATCAATGATGACGAGATATTTCACGAGAAGGAACTTATCAAGGTAAACATACCATTTTAGTTAATAAAGGATTACGATGAGGAATAATTTTATTTATTGTATCTGAAATCTTTTTTTTTATTAGTTTTTTTTGAGCTTTTTTTCATAGTAGATTATCACCTAATATTGAAATTGGATCAACATGACCCCCTTTAAATATTATCCCCTTTAACCCCTTTCAAATTCCTTTATTAAATACAATTATTTTAATTAGTTCAGGAGTAACAGTTACATGAGCCCACCATTCTATCTTAGAAAATAATTATACTCAAACTAATCAAAGATTATTTTTAACTATTTTTTTAGGATTTTATTTTACTTTACTTCAAGCATATGAATACTTAGAAGCTCCTTTTACTATTGCTGACAGAATTTATGGATCTACATTTTTTATAGCAACAGGATTTCATGGTATTCATGTTATTATTGGAACTTTATTTTTATTAACATGTTATTTTCGTCATTTAAATAATCATTTTTCTAAAAATCATCATTTTGGATTTGAAGCTGCAGCTTGATATTGACATTTTGTAGATGTAGTATGATTATTTTTATATATTTCAATCTATTGATGAGGTAATTAATTATTTATATAATATATATAGTATATTTGACTTCCAATCAAAAAGATTAATTTTAATTTAATATAAATAATTTTCCTAATTATTATAATCTCAATATTATTTATTATTATTTCAAATTTTATAATAATAATTTCCATTATTTTATCAAAAAAATCTTTTATAGATCGAGAAAAATGCTCCCCCTTCGAATGTGGATTTGACCCTAAATCACTTGCACGAATTCCATTTTCATTACACTTCTTCTTAATTACTGTTATTTTTTTAATTTTTGATGTAGAAATTGTTTTAATTTTTCCAATTATTACTTTATTTAAAATAGTAAATATAATAATTTGAATAAAAATTAGATTCTTTTTTATTTTTATTTTATTAATTGGATTATATCATGAATGAAATCAAAATATATTAAATTGAACAAATTAAATATAATTTTAATTAATTTTAGGATTATAGTTTACTTAAAACATTTGATTTGCAATCAAAAATTATTGATTAACCAATTTATCTTAAAAATATGAAGCAATAATTTGCATTTAATTTCGACTTAAAAATTAGAGATTTTTCTCCTTATTTTTAATTGAAACCAAATTAGAGGTATATCACTGTTAATGATAAAATTGAATTCATATTCCAATTAAAGAAATATAATATTTAATAATTAAGCTGCTAACTTAATTTTTAGTGGTTAAATTCCATTAATATTTCTATTTTATTTATATAGTTTAAAATAAAACTTTACATTTTCATTGTAAAAATAAAAATTTTTTTTATAAATATTTAAAGATAAAAACTATCTCCTTAATATCTTCAATATTAAACTCTAAATTATAAGCTATTTAAATATAATAAATATATATATATATATATATATATATATATATATATATATATTTATTATATTTAAATAATTAAAAAAAATATAAATATAATTATAATTCATAAAATAAATCTAAATAAATAAATTTTAAAATTATTTATTTGATAAATATTATAAAAAATAGAATAATTTTTTAAAATATTTACTATTCCTTTTCCTCTATATATTTCTCTTCAACCTAAATCAATATTTTTAAATAAATTTTGACTAAAATTTAAATATAAATAACTTAACCCATAAGTAGATAAATTAGGTATAAATCATATTAAACATAAAAAATTTCTTAAATTATATCTTATTATCAATTTTCTTATTCTATAAATTCTTATATTTCTAACTAAAAATCCAAAAATTATACCCAAAATTCTAACATAAATTACTATTATTTTTAAATTAAAAGGTAAATAAATTATATAAGGATAAGAAAAAATTATTCATCTTAAAAAACTACCTCTAATTACTCTTATGAATAATAATAAAAACATTCCATTTAATATAATATAATCCTCATCATATAAATTATATACTACTATTAAATTAAAATCATTAATTATAATATATATAATTAAACGAAAAGTATAAAAAACTGTTAAACCTGTTGATAAAAAATATAAAATAAAAATAATTATATTAAAAGTATTAAAACTAATCAATTCTAAGATCAAATCCTTAGAATAAAATCCAGATAAAAAAGGAATCCCACATAAAGCTATATTAGAAATATTTAAACATAAAGAAGTTAAAGGAACATAAAAAACTATACCCCCCATATAACGAATATCTTGAATATCATTTAATATATGAATTAAAACACCAGCACATATAAATAATAAAGCTTTAAATATAGCATGAGTTAAAAGATGAAAAAAAGCAATATTAGGAAAACCCATACTTAAAATTCTTATTATTAAACCTAATTGTCTTAAAGTAGATAAAGCAATAATTTTTTTTAAATCAAACTCATAATTAGCAGAAACCCCCGATATAAATATAGTTAAAACAGATAATAATAATAAAATTTTTAAAAAAAATATATCAATTAATAAAATATTAAATCGAATCAATAAATATACACCAGCAGTAACTAAAGTAGAAGAATGAACTAAAGCTGAAACTGGAGTAGGAGCTGCTATAGCAGCTGGTAATCAAGATCTAAAAGGAATTTGAGCACTTTTAGTTATAGCAGCAATAATAATTAAAATACTAACAATAATTATAATATTATCATTTTTTATTAATTCTAAATAAAAAATATAATTTCATCTACCATAATTTATTATTCAACAAATTACCATCAAAATTATTACATCACCAATTCGATTAGATAAAGCAGTTAATATTCCAGCATTATAAGACTTTAAATTTTGATAATAAATTACTAAACAATAAGAAACTAATCCTAACCCATCTCAACCTAATAAAATTCTAATTATATTAGGACTAATAATTAATAAAACTATTGAAAACACAAACATTAAGACTAATATAATAAAACGATTTAAATTTAACTCAGATCTTATATAACTTTTTCTATAAAAAATAACAACAGAAGAAATTAAAAAAACAAATATTATAAATAATAATGATATTCAATCTAATAAAACCGATATTAAAATTCTTATTGAATTAAATCTAATAATTTCCCACTCAAAAAAAATAATTAAATTATTCATAATAAAATAAATTATAACTAAAAAATTAATTAATCTAAAAAAAAAAAGAAAAAGAAAAAAATTAAAACAAATTATATTTTTTTTATTTATAATTTAAAATGATACACTCATATTTTTGACCCCACAAATCAATATTTTATTTTAAATTATTTAAATATTTTAAAATCAAACTGAAATATATCTACTTTTTAAAATTAAAATATTTAAAGGATATCAATGTAAAATTAATAATAAATATTCTCGAGATACACCCATATAAAATCTATATAAACCCTGAAAATATTTTCCATGTTGAATATATGAATATAAATATAATCTATAACCAGCACTAAAAAATGAAATTATTATTAATAAAAATATTGAAACTCTAGATCAACTTACTATTCTATTAATTAAACTAATTTCCCCCATTAAATTTAATGAAGGAGGAGCTGCTATATTAGAAGATAATAATAAAAATCACCATAATCTTATAGAAGGTATAAAATTTATTATTCCTTTATTAATAAATAATCTCCGTCTATGTAAACGCTCATAATTAATATTAGCTAAACAAAATATTCCTGAAGAACATAAACCATGTCTAATTATTAAAATAAAAGAACCAATATAACCTCAATAATTTATAATTATAATACCACCAATAACTATACTTATATGAGCAACAGAAGAATAAGCAATTAATGACTTTATATCAACCTGACAAAAACACTTTATTCTAATATATAACCCACCCACTAAACTAATAGTAATTCAAATATAATTTAATTTCAAATTAATTTCTTGTAAATAAACTATTACTCGTAATAACCCATAACCCCCTAATTTTAATATAATTCCAGCTAAAATTATAGAACCAGATACAGGAGCTTCTACATGAGCTTTAGGTAATCATAAATGAACAAAATATATTGGTATTTTAACTAAAAAAGCAAAAATTATAGAAATATATAAAAAATATAAATTTATATTATAAAATTTTAAAAAATAAATTATTATAGTGTTAAACTCCCCAAAAATAAAAATAATTCCTATTAATAAAGGTAAAGAACCAAATAAAGTATAAAATAATAAATATATACCTGCTTGAACTCGTTCTGGTTGATATCCTCAACCAATAATTAATAATAAAGTAGGAATTAATCTACCTTCAAAAAATAAATAAAATAATAATAAATTTATAACACTAAAAGTTAAATATAATATAATTAATAAAAAAATTACATTAAATAAAAAAAAATTAATATAAAAATCTAATTTTAATAAATTTTCTCTAGCTATAACTATTAATCTACAAATTCAAATTCTTAATAAAATTAAACTAAAAGAAATTAAATCACAAGAAAATATATATCTTATATTATTAAAATTTATAATATTTAAATTTAAATTTATAAATAAAAATATTAAAAAAAATAATATTATTTGAACCATTCAAAATATATTTTTTATTAAACATAAAGGAATTATAAATATTATTATAAATAAAAACTTTATCATTTTTATAATATTCTAAATCTTTGAAAATAATCATTTCCATGTCTACGAATTATTGAAACCAAAATAGATAAACCTAAAGATCCTTCACATACTGAAAATACTAAAAAAACTATTAATATATATATATCATAATCTATAAATATTAATAAAATTAAAAAAAAAAAAAAAATTCTTAAAACAATAAATTCTAAACTCAATAAAACAATTAATAAATGTTTATTTTTAGAAACAAAAATTAAATTACCAATAAAAAATATATAAATAAATAAAATTCAACCTTCATAAATTATCATTAATGTTTTTATAGTTTAAATTAAAACATTGGTCTTGTAAATCAAAATTAAGAATTTTTCTTTAAAAACTTCAAAGAAAAAGAACTTCTTTATCAATAATCTCCAAAATTATTATTTTTTATTAAACTATTCTTTGAAATAAAAATAATTTTATCATCTTTATTAATTATAATAACAAGAATTATATATTTTATAAATCATCCCTTATCTATAGGAATAATAATTTTAATTCAAACTTTAATTACATGTTTAATTACAGGAATAATAATTAAAACATATTGATTTTCTTATATTTTATTTTTAGTATTTTTAGGAGGATTATTAGTTTTATTTATTTATGTATCAAGAGTTGCTTCAAATGAATTATTTTATTTTAATATTTTTTCTAAATTAATAAATTTTATTTTATTTTTTTTACTAATTATTTTAATAATATTTATAATAAAATTTAAATGAAATAACTTAATTGAATACAATCTAGAAATAAATAATTTTTTTAATATATTATTCTTTAATAATGAAAATAAAATTAACATAAATAAATTATATAATAATCAAACATCATTACTAACTATTATATTAATTATTTATTTATTTATTAATTTAGTAGCAGTAGTAAAAATTACAAATATTTTTTATGGTCCATTACGATCTACTATTCTATAATTAATATTTACAAATGATATATTTTTTTAAATCTATACGAAAAACTCACCCAATTATTAAAATTATTAATAATTCATTAATTGATCTACCTTCCCCATCTAATATTTCTTCTTGATGAAATATAGGATCTCTTTTAGCTTTATGTTTAATAATTCAAATTATTACTGGATTATTTTTAACCATATATTATACAGCTAATATTGATATAGCTTTTTATAGAGTAAATTATATTTGTCGAAATATCAATTATGGATGATTAATCCGAACTTTACATGCAAATGGAGCTTCATTTTTTTTTATTTGTATTTATCTTCATATTGGTCGAGGAATTTATTATGAATCATTTAATCTAAAATATGTTTGATTGGTAGGAATTATAATTTTATTTTTATTAATAGCAACCGCTTTTATAGGATATGTTTTACCTTGGGGACAAATATCTTTCTGAGGAGCAACAGTTATTACTAATTTATTATCAGCAATTCCATATTTAGGAACTATATTAGTAAATTGAATTTGAGGGGGATTTGCAGTTGACAATGCAACTTTAACTCGATTTTATACTTTCCATTTCTTATTACCATTTATTATTTTAATATTAACTATAATTCATTTATTATTTCTACATCAAACAGGATCAAACAATCCTTTAGGGTTAAATAGAAATCTAGATAAAATCCCCTTTCATCCATTTTTTATTTTTAAAGATTTAATTGGATTTATTATTTTAATTATAATTTTAACTTTATTAACACTAATTAATCCTTATTTATTAAGAGACCCAGATAATTTTATTCCAGCTAATCCTTTAGTAACTCCAGTTCACATTCAACCAGAATGATATTTCTTATTTGCTTATGCTATTTTACGATCTATCCCTAATAAATTAGGAGGGGTAATTGCTCTTCTAATATCTATTCTTATTTTAATTATTTTACCTTTTACATTTAATAAAAAAATTCAAGGAATTCAATTTTATCCTATTAACCAAATTATTTTTTGATTTTTTTTAATAATTACAAGTTTACTAACATGAATTGGAGCTCAACCTGTTGAAGATCCTTACATTATTACAGGACAATTACTAACAATTTTTTATTTTTTATATTTTCTATTAAATCCTATTATTAGATTATATTGAGATAAAATCTTATTTAAAACTTCTTAATTAATATTAAAAAGATTAATGAGCTTGTATAAAGCATTTGTTTTGAAAACTTAAGAAAGAATAAATATTCTATTAATTTATACTAAAAATAATACAAATTACAAATTAAATTATAATAAAAAAATTTTTAAACCTAAAAATAATAATAAATAATTTAAAGAAATAGGTAAATATATTTTTCAAGCTAAATATATTAATTTATCATATCGATAACGAGGTAAAGTCCCCCGAACTCAAATAAATAAAAAAGCAATTATTCTTAATTTTAAATAAAAAAATAAATTTAACTCATAACCTCCTATATATATAATAACAAATATTATTCTTATAAATAAAATACTTGAATATTCAGCTAAAAAAATTAAAGCAAATCCCCCTCTTCTATATTCAATATTAAACCCAGAAACTAATTCTCTTTCCCCCTCAGCAAAATCAAATGGAGTACGGTTAGTTTCAGCTAATATAGAAGAAAATATACATAAACCTAAAGGAATTATAAAAAATAAAAATCAAATAATTTCTTGATAAATATTTAAAAATAATAAATTAAAATTTATAATTATTAAAATAACCGATATAAAAATTAAAGCTATACTAACTTCATAAGAAATTGTTTGAGCAACAGATCGTAATCCACCTAATAAAGCATAATTAGAATTTGAAGATCATCCCGCAATTATCACCGTATATACCCCTATTCTAGTTAAACAAAAAAAAAAAAGAATACCTAAATTAAAACAAATTATATTAAATATATAAGGAATTAATAATCATAATAATAAAAATAATATAAATCTAAAAATAGGAGAAAAATAATAACAAAAATAATTAGAAAAATTAGGATAAGTACTTTCCTTAGTAAATAATTTAATAGCATCAGAAAAAGGTTGTAATAAACCTATAAATCCTACTTTATTAGGGCCCTTACGAATTTGAATATAACTTAAAACTTTTCGCTCTAATAAAGTTAAAAAAGCCACCCCAATTAAAACTCCTAAAATTAAAATAATCAACCCAATTATAATCATTAATAAATCTAAATTATACATTTACTATCTATATAAACTAATTATATATAAATTGACTTCTAAAACCAACACATTTATTCTGCCAAAATAGTTTAATTATATTTATAAATTTAATTAATATTTAATAATATTCAAATTATTTTTTAATTTAATTAAAATATTTGATCCTTTCGTACTAAAATATTTTTTTTATTAAAAGATAGAAACCAACCTGGCTCACACCGGTTTGAACTCAGATCATGTAAGATTTTAATGATCGAACAGATCAAAAAATTTAAACTTCTACATTTAATTTTTATCTTAATCCAACATCGAGGTCGCAAACTTTTTTTTTTTATATGAACTAAAAAAAAAATTACGCTGTTATCCCTAAGGTAATTTTTTCTTATAATCAATAAAATTGGATCAAATATTCACTTATTAATGTCTTATTAAAAAAAAAGTTTAATTAATTTTTTTATCACCCCAATAAAATATTTTTAATCTATTCAAATATTATAAAAAAATTTTTATAATTTAAAATATAAAACTCTATAGGGTCTTCTCGTCTTTTTAACAAATTTTAACTTTTTAATTAAAAAATTAAATTCAAATAATTTTACATAAGAGACAGCTTATATTCCATCCAATCTTTCATACAAGTCACTAATTAAGAGACTAATGATTATGCTACCTTTGTACAGTCAAAATACTGCAGCCCTTTAATTTTTAATCAGTGGGCAGATTAGACTTTAAGTTATTATTTCAAAAAGACATGTTTTTGATAAACAAGTGAATATAAAATTTTGCCGAATTCCTTTTATATAATTTTAATTATTATCTTAATTTCAATAATTATTATTAATTTTTTTTATTTTACTAATTTTATCATTATAACTTAATTTTTATTATTAAAAATTACTTTTATATAAAAAATTAAATATTTAATTAAATTTTAATTTTTAATAAAATTATTTATAATAAATTAAAATTTATTAACAATATAAATTATAAAATTTTTTAATTAATTTATTTTACATATAAAAATTTAATTTAAAGATTATCCCTTAAATTATTATATTAAAAATTATTTTTATTAATTATAATTAATAAAAATAAAAATTAATAAAAAATTAAATTTTTTTCTATAAAAACTAGATATATTTAAAAACGAATAACATTTCATTTCAAATTAATTATTTAAAATATTTTTGCTACAATAACTTTTATAATTAATTAACTCTTTTAAATTCGAGAAATTTTTATAAATAAAATTTTTTTAATAAACTCTGATACACAAGATACAATAAATAAAATTTACTTTTTAAATAATTTATTTTCATTTATTTCAAAATTCTTTCACAATACTAAATAAACTATAAAATTTTCAATTTTTTCTATAAAATTACTTTAACCCCCATTAAAATATTTTTATATTAAAAATTCTTTTATTAATTAAATAAATAATTAATTTCCCCCCTCAAATTAATTATTTATTTATAATATCATTTCAATGTAAATGAAACACTTTTATTCAAGCTCTAATTTGTTCTTTCTAGAAACACTTTCCAGTACCTCTACTTTGTTACGACTTATTTCAACTTATAAATGAAAGCGACGGGCAATATGTACATATTTTAATTAAAAATCATCTTATTAAATTAAATAAAATTACATTTAAATCCACCTTCAATTAATTATTTCAAATTAAAATTCATTTAAATAAATTTATTGTAATCCATTATATACTTAATTATAATCTGCATCTTGATCTGATTTAAATTCTTATTAAAAAATTAAAATATTATTTTTATATAAAAATATTTTTACAACAACGATATACAAAATTTATAATATTAAGTAAATTTATTCGTGGAATATCAATTAATAAACAGATTCCTCTAAATAAACTAAAATACCGCCAAATTACTTAAGTTTCAATAAATAATTATATACTATTTTAGTATTTTTAATTTAAATTTTTATAATAATTACTTAAGTTTCAATAAATAATTATATACTATTTTAGTATTTTTAATTTAAATTTTTATAATAGGGTATCTAATCCTAGTTTATTATAAAATTTTTTAAATCCTAATTCAATATAAAATTTTTATAAATTAAAATTTTACCTAATAATTTAAAATTTAATTTTATATTAATTAATTATTTTAATTAATTAAATTTAATTATTAATTACTAAAAAAAAATTTAATTTAATTTTTGTATAACCGCAACTGCTGGCACAAAATTAGTTATTAATTCAAATATTACTAAATATTAATTTCTTAAATTTTTAATTTTAATTACTAAATTATAAAATTTAAATATTATTAAAATAATTAAAAATTAACACTAAAATTTATATGTAAAATAAATTTATAATAAATTTTTAAACTATAAAAATTTATATATTTAATATAAATTTTTTTACATAGAATTTTTTTTTTTTTTTTTTTATAATAAAATATTTAATGTAAATTATTAAATTTTTAATATTTCTCTTTCATTTTTTATCTAATATTCTAGTTTAAATAAAAAATCAATATTTAAATTTTATAATTCATTTAAATTAAAAAATATTATTATAATTAATATTAATTTTTTAATAATTTATTATATTAATATATATATATATATAATAAATAATATAATTTATTATTAATATATTAATTAATTAAAAATTTAATATATATACATATAAATAAGTAAAATTACTTTTAACAAATACCCTAAACCATAATTAATTTTTTTTCATATAAAAAAAAAAAAA